TTAAGTTGAATTCTATATCTATATGTATCAAAATCCTAGTACCAATCTATTCTATAGATATATAGGATATTTGTACTAGAGTTGACAAATAACCAATACCAATATTATTGTTTCTTGGCGTAGATTAGAAATTAAAATGGGGCGTGGCCAAGCGGTAAGGCCGCGGGTTTTGGTCCCGTTATTCGGAGGTTCGAATCCTTCCGTCCCAGCGCATATCCGTTTTTATGTTCCATTATTTCCATATAAAATAAAGAAGTTGGGGATGGTTAGGAGTCAATCCACATTAATTTTAATATCTGTGTCTGTTTGAATCTCATTAACAAATGAGCAAGTTCCATATATTATCATATAGAAATATGTGATAGAGACAAAAAATGTATGTTTTTTCTTTAAATTAGGTATTTTGTGTTTGGATCTAATTTAAAATTGGGAATCTATGTAACGATTGAGGCAGGGGGGATTTCTTCTATGCTTTGTTATTCATTTTATGATAAGAGTCGATTGTTGAAATATTACCCAACCCCACTTTAAACAAAATACATATCAATCATTTCCTCATTTTATATGAGGAAATTTTTAGTTTATAAAGTATATATAGTTTTATTTCAATGACAAGAGTTTTTTGGTTTTTGTAAATTTGAAATCCTTTCATTATTTAATTTCAAATTTAAACGGACCCTATTTTTTTATTTTGATTTTCGTAGTCAGAGTCTATGGAGAGCAGAACCAATGACTATTCATGATTCCATGATTGAATCAATTCCATACCGGTTCCAAATTAGAGGAATGTTATGGTAAAACTTCGTTTGAAACGATGTGGTAGAAAGCAACGTGCGACTTGAAGGACACGGTCCGTTGTGGATTAAAAACCCACCACTTTCCATTTGTCTAGGAATGAGGGTGCTCTTGGCTCGACATTGTTTGTTCTGTTACACTTGAACCCAACAAAAAATGTTGGGTTGTAAATAGTCTACGGTGGAGCTCGGGTAGAAAGGATTAATTCATTTCTGGGGGAAAAGGATCTAGGGTTAATGCCAATTAATTGGAACAACTTCGTAAATATATCTTCTATATATATAAATATATAAATTATAAATAGAAAGTATCCAATTCGACCAAGTTTCCAATTTAAAAGCAAAACTTGGTCGGATTGATCAAACTTTTTCGATTCAAGGTGCATCACGCGGGAATTAACTGCCCGTACGATTCTTTGCTAGAAATAAATAAAAAGGGGTCTGTTGCTGCCATTTTGAAAAAATTAAGAAGCGCCGAAGTAATGTCTAAACCCAATGATTTTTAATTAAGGATTAAAGTATCTACGAACAAGGAAATACCCTTTATAATTCTCTCGAGAGTCTCACTAGCGGGATCAGACTAACAGAAGGGGGTAAAGACTACTCACTAGCGGGATCAGACTAACAGAAGGGGGTAAAGACTACTCAATAAATAAAATGGACTCCAAATTTTTCCTTTGAACTATTTGAAGAGTTATCCAACTTGAGTTATGAGTACGGATGGTTTCTTTCTTCCTTCCTTCTCAGGAAGAAAAATAAAGACTGAAATCGAAATCATAGTCTAATTGATTTTTTAGGCCCACTTGTCATTTAATTTATTAGAATTGCATACATAGACAAAACTTCGAATCAAATCATTTTTTCTCGAGCCGTACGAGGAGAAAACCTCTTGTACGGTTCTAGGGGGGGGTGTTATTCATCTACATCTATCCCAATGAGCCATCTATCGAATCGTTGCAATTGATGTTCGATCCCGAAGAGAAGGAAAAGATCTTAGAAAAGTGGGTTTTTATGATCCAATAAAAAATCAAACTTATTTGAATGTTCCTGTTATTCTATATTTACTTGAAAGGGGTGCTCAACCTACAGGAACGGTTCATAATCTTTTAAAGAAAGCGGAACTTTTTAAGGAACTTCCGTCTAATCAAATGAAATTCAATTAAAGAAATACCATATCATATGGGGGGTCGCAGCTTGTATATAACTTTGTATAATTTTTCTTTTCTCTGATTTGTTTTTTTGACCCCCCCTTTATTTTATGCTGTATTCTCTGATTTGTTTTTTTGACCCCCCCTTTATTTTATGCTGTATTCGTATTTATATATTTATCATTGTTTCCGTCGAATACGATGGCCTAGAACGACAAAACTTGAGTTTATTGATTATCAAACCAACTCGGACATTTCCTTCAAAAATTGTGTGGTTTTCGTTGTAACTCGATTAACCAACAAGGAATCCACTTTGCTTATTCCACTTAGATTGATGAAATACATTGAAATGCATTATGGACTAAAAAAGCCGTTATATATAACTCCTCCTTTTTTATTCTTCGATTTATCCTTTATTCTATCTAGGTAGATTAGATATATAACTCCTCCTTTTTTATTCTTCGATTTATCCTTTATTCTATCTAGGTAGATTAGATATGTTATGTAGTGTCAATCCAAACCAAAACCATTTGGAATATCGTTGTTGAATTGAAATTC